AAGATAGACTGCGCCTACCCGACCTTACTATAGATATATAAATGCTGGAAGAACTAAGATAGAAATAGACATAGCCAGCCGGCTCATGTGCAAGCGCGAGCTAAGTTTCCTCGAAGTAGAAAATAGTTCGAGTTAAGTGAATGAAAATAGATGAGCTATCAAATTGGCGGGGGTTTGGCGACTTAGAGGGGAAGGGTCTTTACCCTTTCATGGCCAGATAGTGGCGCATTCCGAGCTCTGATTAAGAAGGAATTCCCTTCGGCCGCTTGGCGAATGGTTGACGAGTCTCGTTAATAAAGAAGGAAGTCAAAAGTGTCGGGTCGAGGAGACGGATAGTGATTGTGTGCGATTGCCTCTTTCAATGGGAGCGCTGGCCATACACCTATTCACAAGATCTATTCTAAGTAAAGAGCTAAAGTGAGGGTCCTACCTATGAATCCATCAAGGTATCAAGACCGGGGCTATTTAGCTTCAGTCAGGGCATTCCACCTGTCGAGTCGAGCTGATGTATCTGATCGCTCTCTTTGGCTCCTTAGCTATGCCCTTCTTCTTAATTCTCTTTGGGACCTAATACGGAGAATCTCTAACCCGCGGATTGTTTCATTCAATGCTGAGCATAGGTTACTACCTTTCTTGGAACCTCTTCACTAGATATCATTTCTAAACATACTCATTCTTCTCCGCTTTCTGTACTCACTACGTGATATCCTTCGTGGAGACGACGGAGGTTTACACGCATTGTGTTGGTTTTTTGAAAGCTCCCGTTACGCTATAAGATGAAATTGGTCAACCCCTAGAAGCCATCTGTTGGTCTTCGACCTAGCCCCTTTCTTTTGGATCTTCAGCGGCTGTTCGTAGGTTCAACTGTTTTGTCGCGTTGAAGAGGGTGAACCCTTTGTTGAGGCAACAATTACCAGTTTTGGGGGCGTAGAGGCGGAAAAGAAAGAGTTTTATTAGTCCTGGTCAAAGCTTTGAAAGACCTTCTTGATGACTCTCGAAATAGCTTATATAACGATATAAGTAGATAAGACCATTCTTTTAGTCGATCATCAAGGTTAGGCGCTCGAGATAGCAGTTATCCATCATCAATAGGTCGTGTTCCACTCCTCCAAGCGTATCCCTTTGCTTTCGAACCTCCTGCAATGAGCCTACCCGTTGTCTGCCTTTTCCTCTGCTAATGAATCAAATGATGGAAAGAAATAACCCGCTGTTCAAGGATCTTGCAGGTATGGCAGCTTAGCAGCTAACGAATGATCGACCGGGACCAGACCTCCGCTCCCGTCTTATCAGTAGCAGGAAGATACCTTTCATCTTGGGAAGAGGAATTCGGCTTGATCACGTAAATATGGTCTAGAAGACCATAATTCGTCGTTTTAACGGCACTTGCCTCTCGAAGGTCTAATCACATGAGGGTGTCGGAAACATGCCTTAAATGCATCGGAAATGGCATATAATTTAGACCACTAACAATTTTATACAACTATATTGGCCCTTTGGTTTGCTCAGTAGAGTGATGCACTGGGAGTTAGGAGCGCCAGCTTGAGATGATATTTGAAGTTCAGGGAGTCAGTCATCCCGTGTACTTCCACGTATTGGTCCGAGCTCGTCTCCGCACGTCACGCCAGCAGGCTTTGTACTTTGACTCAGCAGCACCTTCGTTCATCTAGGCCTCTCCGGAAGAGTCGTAAATAGGAGCGAGCCTTCTAATCTGGGTATATCGTGAGCCTTAGATTCAATAGGGAGAATCAGATCGATGCAAGAAAGACAAGAAAGCAAATCGCTTGGTTAGAGAGGGCCCTTACTCTAACTATATCATCGGCTTAGCAGAAGGCCCGGGGAATGCTTGCACTATGAAAGTCTACCCCATATCGACCAGGAGTAGGAGCGTAGAAGGCTGAACAAGTCGGTCTAAGGCGGCGAACTGAACTAGACTAGGCTTCAGCGCCAGAACTTCTGAAGAGTTTTTCGCTAGTGGACTGGATTCTTTATTTAAGCTTACTTCTATCCAGACTGATTAGTTTGGTATGAACTTGGCTATCGGAATTCGGGTTCGGAGCGGGAAGCATGCATTCATGCTGTGAGGGAAAGTGGTTCTCTTAGCTTGAATTCAGTCAGCTTGGCTTGAATAATTGGTTTCAGGAAAGTAGGGATTTAGAGCTTTCCGGCAGTCAGCTTTGTGGATATTACTTTCTGGATTGGATTCCGTTTTTAGTCGGTTCACTGGATAGTCAATAATAGTGAGAATAGCCGTAATTCAACTAGGCCTTGAATCAGTGGTTTACAGAGACAATGAGTCATCTGTTTACGGCGAATCTGCTCTTAGAATAGGTTGGAACTCTTTAAACATGATACGCTTATTCAGAAAGTACGCATTTATGGCTCTAAGTTCGCTGGGTTGGATCGAACTAGTTGGTTTAGCAGGAAGCTAATTGCATAAAAGAAGCATTCCACTTTGGGAAAGAGAATCGAAGGAGTCCGTCAACACTATAAAGACAGACGG